CCAGTTTGTCAACTTTTTGGGAAATGATAAAAAGAAGGATATCTCTGGCTACACTAGAAAAATTCTCATCTAATGAACTCTACAATCATTGGGTTTATACCAACAAACAAAAAAGTAATAATTTAAACAACGAATTTGTAAATCGAATTCAAACTCTAGACAAAGAATCTCTTTTTTTGAATATACTCGAAACAAGGACTAGGTTGTGTAATGACAATACTACAAACGAATACTTACCCCAAATGTATGATCCTTTCTTGAACGGACCATATCGGAGAACACTACCAAAAAGCCTTTCACCTTCAATCATAAAAATCAAAAAAACTTCAATAGACAATTTCATAGAAAAAGTTGGGATAAATCAGATTCATGGTATCGTTCTTCCTGATACTGATTACCAAAAATTTGAACAGAAAATAGATCGATTTGATAAAAAAACATTATCAACCAAAATTGTTGATTTCTTAACTTTCATCAATGAATTTGGTAAAGAATCAGGATCAAATTTCAATTTGAGGGGTCTTTCTGTATTTTCAGACGAAGAAGAAGGAAGAATAGATTCAGAAAAAGGAAAAAAATATTTGAAATATCTAAAAAATAGAATTGTAACTGCTACTAATGGTCAAAAAATTAGTAAAAAATCGATTAGAATAAAAGAAATCAGTAAAAAAGTGCCTTGCTGGTTATACAAATTAACCAGCGAGTTGGAACAAGAATCAGGAGAAGATCAAGAAAACGGACCATTAGATCATGAAATTCGCTCAAGAAAAGCCAAACGTGTAGTAATTTTTACTGGTAACAAGGAGCATACTGAGGATACTAATCCTCCTGATCAAACAGACGAAGTAGCTTTGATACGCTATTCACAACAATCAGATTTTCGGCGAGGCATAATCAAAGGTTCTATACGTGCTCAAAGGCGTAAAATAGTTATTTGGGAACTGTTTCAAGCAAATGTGCATTCCCCTCTTTTTTTAGACAGAATAAAAAAATCCCTTCTTTTTTCTTTTGATATCTCTGGGCCAATTAAACGAATTTTTAGAAATTGGGTAGGGAAAGGGTCAGCATTCAAAATTGTAGAGTATACAGAAGAGCAAACAAAAAGAGAAGAAAAAAAAGAGAAGGACAAAAAAGAAGATAACAAAAGAAAGGAGAGCGCGCGAATAGAGATAGCAGAGGCCTGGGATACCATTCCATTTGCGCAAGTAATAAGAGGTTCCATGTTAATAACTCAATCTATTTTTAGAAAATATATTCTATTACCTTCATTGATAATAGCGAAAAATATTGGACGTATGTTACTATTGCAACTCCCTGAATGGTATGAGGATTTACAGGAATGGAATAGGGAGATGCATGTTAAATGTACCTATAATGGTGTTCAATTGTCCGAAACAGAATTTCCGCAAAATTGGTTGACAGATGGTATTCAGATAAAAATCTTATTTCCTTTCTGTCTGAAACCTTGGCACAGATCTAAACTCCGATTCTCTCATAAAGATCTAATAATGAAAAAGAAAAAAGAAAAAGATGATTTTTGTTTTTTAACAGTTTGGGGAATGGAAACCGAACTTCCTTTTGGTTCTCCCCGAAAACGACCCTCCTTTTTTGAACCCATTTTTAAGGAACTCGAAAAAAAAATTGGAAAATTTCAAAAGAAATATTTTCTACTTCTAAAAATTTTCAAAGGAAAAATAAAATTACTTCAAAAAGTTTCAAAAGAAACAAAAAAATGGGTTATCAAAAGTGTCATTTTTTTTAAAAAAATAAGAAAAGAACTCTTAAAAGTAAATCCAATTCTCTTATTTCGATCAAGAGAAGTAGAAGTATATGAATCGAGTGAAACTAAAAAAGAAAGAGATCCCATAATCAACAATCAGATGATTCATGAATCATTTAGTCAAATTGCATCTCCAGGTTGGACAAATTCTTCATTGACAGAAAAAAAAATGAAGGATCTGACTGATAGAACAAATACAATTAGAAATCAAATAGAAAGAATTACAAAAGAGAAAAAAAAAGTAACTCCAGAAATAAATATTAATGTTAACAAAACAAGTTATAATGCTAAAAGATTAGAAAAATGGCAAATATTAAAAAGAAGAAATGCTCGATTAATCTGTAAATTACCCCTTTTTTTTAAATTTTTCATTGAAAGAATCTACACAAATATATTTTTATCTATCATTAATATTCCCAGAATGAAGAGAAAATTATTTCTTGAATCAACAAAAAAAATTATGAATAAATCCCTTTACAATAATGAAACAAATCAAGAAATAATTAATAAAAAAAATCAAAATCCAATTGAGTTTATTTCGACTATAAAAAAGTCACTTTATAATATTAGTAATAGTAAGACAAATTCACATATTTTTTATGACTTATCGTACTTGTCACAAGCATATGTATTTTACAAATTATCACAAACCCAAGTTATTAACTTGTATAAATTAAAATCAGTTCTTCAATATCAAGGAATCCCTTTTTTTCTTAAGCCTGAAATAAAGGATTCTTTTGAAACACAAGGAATAATTCATTCTAAATTAAGGGATAACAGACTTCCGAGTTCTGAAATGAATCAATGGAAAAACTGGTTAAGAGGGCATTATCAATACGATTTATCTCAGATCAGATGGTCTAGATTAATACCACAACAATGGCGGAATAGAGTTTATCAACGTCGTATGGTTAAAAGGAAAAATTTCAGCAAATGGAATTCATATGAAAAAGACCAATTAATTGATTACAAAAAAAAAAATATTTTTGAAGTCTATTTATTATCGAATCAAAAAGATAATTTTCAAAAATACTATAAATATGATCTTTTATCATATAAATCTATTAATTATGAAAATAAAAAGGACTCATTTATTTCTAGATCGCCGTTTGAAGGAAATAAGAACCAAGAGATTTCTTATAATTACAACACATATAAAGACACTTTTTTTGATATGCTAAGGAGTATCCCTATCAATAATTATCTAGGAAGGGGCGATATTCTATATATGGAAAAAACTCCCGATAGGAAATATTTGGATTGGAAAATTATCAATTTTGATCTTAGACAAAAAGTCGATATTGAGGCCTGGATCACGATCGATGCCAATAGTAATCAAAATACTCAGATTGTTACTAATAATTATCAAATAATTGATAAAAAAAATCTTTTTTATCTTATGATTCCAGAAATGAATCTACCAAACTCCCCAAAAGTCTTTTTTGATTGGATGGGGATGAATGAAAAAATACTAAAGCGTCCCATATTGAATCTGGAACTTTGGTTCTTCCCAGAATTTTTGTTACTTTATAATACATATAAAACGAAACCTTGGTTTATACCAAGCAAATTACTTCTTTTAAATTTGAATAGAAATGAAAATAGTAATGAAAATCAAAAGATTAATGAAAAGCAAAAGGGAAGTTTTTTGATACCATCGAATAAAAAAATAAAGAATCGAAATCAAGAAGAAAAAAAAACCACAAGCCAAGGGGATCTTGGATCCGTTCTTTCAAACCAACAAAAAGATATTGAAGAAGATTATGCGAGATCGGACATGAAAAAAGGTAAAAAGAAAAAACAATACAAAAGTAACACGGAAGCAGAAATAGATTTGTTCCTGAAACGTTATTTGCTTTTTCAATTGAGATGGGACGATACTTTGAATCAAAGAATGATCAATAATATTAAGGTATATTGTTTCCTGCTTAGACTAATAGATCCAAGACAAATTTCTATATCCTCGATTCAAAGCGGAGAAATGAGTTTGGATATAATGCTGATTCAGAAGAATTTAACTCTTCCAGAATTGATGAAAAGGGGAATATTGATTATCGAACCCATTCGTCTGTCTGTAAAAAATGACGGACAATTTATTATGTATCAAACCATCGGTATTTCGTTGGTTCATAAGAGTAAGCACCAAACTAATCAAAGATACCGAGAGCAACGATATGTTGCTAAGAATAATTTTGATGAATCTATTCCACCACATGAAAGAATAACAAGAAATAGAGACAAAAATCATTTGGATTTGCTTGTTCCTGAAAATATTTTCTCGTTTAGGCGTCGTAGAAAATTAAGAATTCTAATTTGTTTCAATTCAAAGAATAGGAATGATGTAGATAGAAATCCTGTATTTTGCAACGAGAAGAATAGCAACCAAGTTCTAGGTGACAGTAATCACCTTGATAGAGAGACAAATCAATTAATGAAATTTAAGTTCTTTCTTTGGCCTAATTATCGATTAGAAGATTTAGCTTGTATGAATCGCTATTGGTTTGATACCAATAATGGCAGTCGTTTCAGTATGTTAAGAATACATTTGTATCCACGATTGAAAATTCGTGGATAGTACATTTTTCCTATATATCCTCTACTATATAGGATATATGAAAGCAAATAAATACACACATCATACGTCCTGTCTTACATTTCATTCTAAATATCCAATATTAAATGAATAATATATCAATTCGATCTAGAAATGAATCAACAGAACCTTCTTCATTTTAGGTCTAAATTCTTCGCTTTTGTGAATACGAAAATGTACCAATCCTTTTCTCTCCCTATCTAAATCTAATTTTCAATTGGATTGATTCATTTGAATTGATAAAATTAGGAGTTCATAAAGAAATTTGGATTAGATTATTGTATATACCACATTAAAATGAATGACATTATTATTACTGATCGGTAAAATCCATATCTGTAAAAAGGGAGAGGGGGAATTTTTTTATGGTAAGAAATTCATTCATTTCGGTTATTTCTCAAAAAGAAAACGAAGAAAACAGAGGGTCTGTTGAATTTCAAGTACTCAGTTTCACCACTAAGATAAGGAGACTTACTTCACATTTGGAATTGCACAAAAAAGACTATTCATCTCAGAGAGGTTTGCGAAAAATTTTGGGAAAACGTCAACGACTACTGGCTTATTTGTCAAAAAAAAATAGAGTACGTTATAAAGAATTAATTGGTCAGTTGGATATTCGAGAGACAAAAACTCGTTAATTTAAAGAGTGATATCATTTGAACTTATTCGTTTCAATTTTGATGAACTTCTTTTTACTTTCAGCAATTCATGGAAGAATGACTCGGTAAAAAACTTATGATTGCACCAACTACAAGAAAAGACCTCATGATAGTCAATATGGGTCCTCACCACCCATCAATGCATGGTGTTCTTCGACTTATCGTTACTCTCAATGGTGAAGATGTTATTGACTGTGAACCAATATTGGGTTATTTACACAGAGGAATGGAGAAAATTGCGGAAAACCGAACAATTATACAATATTTGCCTTATGTAACACGTTGGGATTATTTAGCTACTATGTTCACAGAAGCAATAACCGTAAATGGACCCGAACAACTAGGTAATATTCAAGTACCTAAAAGGGCTAGCTATATCAGAGCCATTATGTTGGAGTTGAGTCGTATAGCTTCCCATTTGTTATGGCTTGGCCCTTTTATGGCAGATATTGGGGCACAGACCCCTTTCTTCTATATTTTTCGAGAACGAGAATTGATATATGACCTATTCGAAGCTGCCACCGGTATGCGAATGATGCATAATTATTTTCGTATCGGAGGAATAGCTGCTGATCTACCTCATGGATGGATAGATAAATGTTTGGATTTTTGCGATTATTTTTTAACAGGGGTTGCTGAATATCAAAAGCTTATTACACGGAATCCCATTTTTTTAGAACGAGTTGAGGGCGTAGGCATTATTGGAGGAGAAGAAGCACTAAATTGGGGTTTATCAGGACCAATGCTACGAGCTTCCGGAATAGAATGGGACCTTCGTAAAGTTGATCATTATGAGTGTTACGACGAATTTGATTGGGAGGTTCAATGGCAAAAAGAAGGGGATTCATTAGCTCGTTATTTAGTACGAATCAGTGAAATGACAGAATCCATAAAAATTATCCAACAGGCCCTGGAAGGAATTCCAGGGGGGCCCTTTGAGAATTTAGAAATCCGACGCTTTGATAGAATAAAAGATACTGAATGGAATGATTTTGAATATCGATTTATTAGTAAAAAACCTTCTCCAACTTTTGAATTGTCCAAACAAGAACTTTATGTAAGAGTCGAAGCACCAAAAGGAGAATTGGGAATTTTTCTGATAGGAGATCAGAGTGTTTTTCCTTGGAGATGGAAAATTCGCCCACCGGGTTTTATCAACTTGCAAATTCTTCCTCAGTTAGTTAAAAGAATGAAATTGGCTGATATTATGACGATACTAGGTAGTATAGATATCATTATGGGAGAAGTTGATCGTTGAAATGATAATTGATAATACAACAGAACTACAAGCTATCCATTCGTTTTCCAGATTGGAATTCTTAAAAGAAGTCTATGGGATCATATGGGTGCTTGTCCCTATTTTGACTCTTGTATTAGGAATCACACTAGGTGTACTAGTAATTGTTTGGTTAGAAAGAGAAATATCTGCAGGGATACAACAACGTATTGGACCTGAATACGCCGGCCCCTTGGGAATTCTTCAAGCTCTAGCAGATGGCACAAAACTACTTTTCAAAGAGAATCTTTTTCCATCTAGAGGGGATACTCGTTTATTCAGTATCGGACCATCCATAGCAGTCATATCCATTTTACTAAGTTATTCAGTAATTCCTTTTGGTTATCGCTTTATTCTAGCCGATCTTAGTATTGGTGTTTTTTTATGGATCGCTGTTTCAAGTCTTGCTCCCGTTGGACTTCTTATGTCGGGATATGGATCAAATAATAAATATTCCTTTTTAGGTGGTTTAAGAGCTGCTGCTCAATCAATTAGTTATGAAATACCATTAACTCTATGTGTATTATCAATATCTCTACGTGTGATTCGGTGAGACATAAAATTTCCCCTATTTCTTTTCTTTCTAGTAAGAAAGTTAAATGAGTTGAATATATATATTTTATTTTTTTATTCAGCATTCGGGTTGATGAACTAAACCAGATAGTTATATGAGTGAAATAAAACGGCTTTTGAATTTGCAGTTAAAGGGATTGAATCTCATTTCCTATGTACAAGAATGAAATGAAAGTAAATATAAGCAAAGCATTCGAGACTGTTTACCCCAAGATTGGTTGATTAGTCATCATGGCTTGAAGCGGGTTCAAAAGATCAACTGTATGGAGTTTTTACTATCTATTAACATAGATGTATTACCATACTGGAAGGTTAACAAAAATGAGTGGATGGTTAGGAAGACCAAGATACGCAAAGGATTAGTAATGGAGATTCTGTAAATTATCCAACAGGATATTTCTGTACCTAAAAGGAATTCAAATTGGGGCTTTAAGTTGGTAGAAACGATTAAGAAGTACTCCCCATGATTTCGATCCAGAGTATGTTCCTATCCACTGATTAAGTAAATAACTATCAAGAACGAAGTAATCTTTTACTTTGGTAATGTCCCCCTTTTCTGAGAAAGGAGAATAGGAACGAAATAAACTCGAAAGAATAGAATTGCAAAAAAAAGATCTTT